GGCCGAAATGAGCACTAAAAACTTTTCGAGAGATCTCCTCCAAATCACTGGTATGGCTATCGAAATCGTGAGCATCAGCATGTAGGTTCCAGATCCAAGTGGTAGTATCAGGTCCTTTAGCTATTGTTCTTGAGAAATGACCGGGTCTGGCCCATTCCTCGAAAGAAGTTTTGATGGGATCCCTATCTACCAAAATTTTTACTTCTGGTTCCGGCGAACGAATAATCATTGAGTCCTCCTCTTTCCGGATAACACATACAAAGAGACCCGCCAACAGTCAAGTAATTTGTGAACTTATGAGAGATTTTTATAATTAGCTTCTTTCTCTTTTATCTCCCATCTATTTTCTTTAGTTATTCACTAGAGCAATTATGATCTGGAAGTCGATCCAGGGCAAGTGTTCGGATCTATTATGACATAGCCGCGAGGCGCTCAACGGACCTTTCTGGACTTTGAGTTGATGCAAAAACAATTTTTTGTGCAATCTAGTGTATTCCTATCTTAATTATAAAGTTCCTAGACAGAGTTACTTTATGTTTTACATAGAAGATATTCTTTTTACTTTTTTTTTATTCCAAATCAGGCGAGAGGTTATTAGTTTTTACTAAGAAATATCTCAGTATCTATATTTAGGCATTCATAGGTATCTTTTATTCGTTTTAATAACAGAAAATCAAAATCTAAAATAGAGAAATTTTTGATTTTCCGCTGTCTGTATCTGTGTATCCTATGAAATACCAGACGAAAAGTAATGATTCGTGAAAGGGTATAATGAAATTCTTTGATTGGCTCTAAAAAAAAAGATCCTTTGGGGACAACAAACAATTAATTATAAGAAATAGAAAAGAAATAGAAAAAAAAAATAATAAAGATTAAAAACAAATACTAAATAATAAATAAAATAAAAGCGAGTGTTTCTTATCTTATTCAAAACGCCTTGTTATTTTCAACCAATTCTGTGCTTCAATATAATTTCCAGGGGTAAGCGCTATAGCTTGTTTCCAATACTCCGCGGCTTGATCGAACCAAGCTTCCGCAATTTCAGAATCTCCCTGCCGAATGGCCTGTTCTCCTCGGTCGGAATAGGCGAGTAAATTCCTTCCCTTAGAACCGTACTTGAGAGTTTCCTACCTCATACGGCTCAGCAGTCAAAGTAAATTCTTTTGGTGTCCTCGAGTTAACCAAAAGAGGTTAATTACATGAGTTTTAAACTTTAATTTTGATTTGATTAATAATCCGTTTTATCTTTTCTCCCACCTTTAGAAGAATAAAGCGCAGGCTTTCTACTATCTACTATTGCGATGTGAGAATTTTCTAAAAGGTAACTATCTCGGTTTCATATCATATATATATATTTATAGAATCTTTGAAAAAGACCTTTCTTCATAAGAAAGAAAAGACTTACTATCTTTAGGATCTGATGCTACGCCGCTGCTCAATACTTTAGGGGATCGACTTTCTTACATAAGTTGATTCCTAACTTTTGTGTCATATGATAGCATAAGTAAGCAGTTCTTATTGTATCGGCCAAAAATATCACAAACGACCTAGATCTTTACGGCGCTTCCTCTATCAATTAGATCCTTTATCCATCGAATAAAGTATTTAGGCGTATTTTTTATTCCTTTTTTGACTTCTATGAAATTTCTTTCTTTGCTACAGCTGATAAAAATCGTTGTTTTGGACGATGTATATGTAGAAAGCCCTTTTTTGTACTTGTAGATTTCTCTTTTTTTTTTTTTCCTTCTATAGTGGAGATAGTCGCACGTAATGACAGATCACAGCCATATTATTAAAAGCTTGTGGTAAGAAGGGATTTCGCTCTAGTGCCCGAAAAAAATATTCCAAAGCTTTTGTGTGGTCTCCATTACTTGTGTGAATAAGGCCTATATTATATAGTATATAACTTCGATCATAAGGATCAATTTCTAGTCGCATAGCTTCATAATAATTCTGTAAAGCTTCCGCATAATTTCCTTCGGACTGAGCAGACATCCGTTACGGTCGTCATTCGATTCTTTGAATCTCCGTTCCAGAACCGTACGTGAGATTTTCATCTCATACGGCTCCTCCCTTATGTGCATAATAAGAATAAATACCATAGAATAAAAAAGGAGTGAAAAATTCTCATTATAAACTGAGCAGGACTAGTGTTTTTACAAGAAATCTCTAGCCAACCCCCCTGCAAAAGCTCTTTTTTAACATCAAGCGCGCTGTTACTAGATAAAAATGTTTTAAGTTAACTCCAACAATTTCTTTGTCCTCAACCTCCCTAAATTTCTAGGAATTAGCCACTTCAACGGTCTTCGATGGTTATGCGGGTATCCAAAGTACGAACGAGATGGATGTTTGTTGTCCCAACCATTCCTCTTAGTCCCGATCCCAATAAGGAAAAGGGCAAATTTATAACAAAGTTTTTGTCTTGTTGATTCCTAGGCGTAGTGCTTCTTCCTCTATGCCTCCTATTGGTACTAGTAAAGTAGGGTTAACCCGCAATACG